ATATCTTTATTTTAGTAAGATATTGAGTATTTTTTTTTCTTTAATAAAAAAAAAAAAAGAAAGAAAAATATTATTTTATCCTTCGATAGAAGGGACTTCAATAGCAGCTAAGTCTAGAGGAAAGTTGTGAGCATTACGTTCATGCATTACTTCCATACCAAGGTTAGCACGGTTGATGATATCCGCCCAAGTATTAATAACACGACCCTGACTATCAACTACAGATTGGTTAAAATTGAAACCGTTTAGGTTGAAAGCCATAGTGCTAATACCCAAAGCAGTGAACCAAATACCTACTACAGGCCACGCAGCCAAGAAGAAATGTAAAGAACGAGAGTTGTTAAAACTAGCATATTGGAAGATTAATCGGCCAAAATAACCGTGAGCAGCTACGATGTTATAAGTTTCTTCCTCTTGACCAAATCTGTAACCTTCATTAGCAGATTCGTTTTCAGTAGTTTCCCTGATCAAACTAGAAGTTACCAAGGAACCATGCATAGCACTGAATAGAGAGCCGCCGAACACACCAGCTACACCTAACATGTGAAATGGATGCATAAGGATGTTATGTTCTGCCTGAAATACAATCATAAAGTTGAAAGTACCAGAAATTCCTAGAGGCATACCATCAGAAAAACTTCCCTGACCAATAGGGTAAATTAAGAAAACAGCAGTAGCAGCTGCAACGGGAGCTGAATATGCAACAGCAATCCAAGGACGCATACCTAAACGAAAACTCAATTCCCATTCACGACCCATATAACAAGCTACTCCAAGTAAGAAGTGTAGAACAATTAGCTCGTAAGGACCACCATTATATAACCATTCATCAACAGATGCTGCTTCCCATATTGGGTAAAAATGCAAACCGATAGCTGCGGAAGTAGGAATAATAGCACCAGAAATAATATTGTTTCCATAAAGTAAAGAACCAGAAACAGGTTCACGAATACCATCAATATCTACAGGAGGAGCAGCAACGAAGGCAATAATAAATACAGAAGTTGCCGTCAATAAGGTAGGAATCATCAAAACACCAAACCAACCGATATAAAGACGATTTTCAGTACTGGTTATCCAGTTACAAAAACGACCCCATAAACTTGTATTCTCACGTCTCTCTAAAATTGCAGTCATGGTCAAATAAATATTGGTTTATTCTATTTTCAAGGACTCCCAAGCACACATATTTAACTATAAACGAAAGTTACAAAAGATAAATTAAGGCTTGTTATTTAACAGTATAATATAGTTTATATATCAATGGCAACCAGTGATTAAAAATAAATATCTATGTTATGCAATCCACAAAAAAATTGGTAACCAAAATAAATGAAAAAAGAAAGATTCTGTTCTCTTTTATATATGGGATGGGTTGCCCGGGACTCGAACCCGGAACTAGTCGGATGGAGTAGATAACTTTTCCTTCATTATAATGAGAAAAAACCTCTCCCCAAACCGTGCTTGCATTTTTCACTGCACACGACTTTCCCTATGTATATATATATTAATTTGATATCTTGAGAAAAAATTTGACTTTATTTTTATTATTTAGTTGATCTAAATAATAAATTACTATAACAAGCATTTCAGAATTGAAATTCATCAATTTATTTTTATTTATCATTTCCAAATTATTTTTAATTCACTTTTTTTTGAATCTCATGACCATAATTCGAAATGATTCACCAGATCATTGATATGGATAATATCTAAATACCAAATACGTTCTCTATTTGATCTATGTAAAGAAAAAAGGTTTGTTTTTTGGAAGACCAAAGAAAGAATTTGTTCTTCTTCTGTAAAGAATTCTTCCAAGAGCATTGCACCTAATTTTTGCATAAAAGTACGTACTGTAGTTTTATGTTTGCGCGCCAAAGTTCTAGCACACGAAAGCCGAAGTATGAACTTTATTTGATATAAACTACACTTTTTAGAAGATCCACTATAATAATGAAAAAGATTTCTACATATCCAACCAAATTGATTAATAATATCGCGATCTGATAAAGCGGTCCAGATTGGCTTACTAATAGGATGCCCTGATACAGTACAAAATGTAGCTATAGATAATGATCTAATGAGAGGAATGATTGGGACTATAGTGTCCAATTTTTTATTAACAGCATCTATTAATATACCATTTTCTAATAGTTGACCCCTTAGCACCAAATTCTTTTTTTTGACTCTTAAAAGATAACCGAAAAAATAGAATGAATAATTTGACAATTGATTTATCAAAATTCTATTAGGTTGAAACCAAAAATGAAAATAATATTGCCAAAAACAAACAAAATAGAATTTCCATTTCTTCATTAGAAAAAAAGTCCCTCTTGAAGATAGAATTGCTTTACCTTGATATCGAACATAGTGTATAAAAGAATCCGTGAAGAACCATAGGGTTTTCTGTAAAGAAGTAAGATACACTATTCTAAATCTAAAGTGTTTTATTTTTCTATAGAAGTAGATTCGTTCAAGAAAGATTGTAAAAGATGTGAATCGTAAATATGAACATTTTTTATAAATAAAAAGCAATACAAACTCATATTCGAATACATAACAATTATATAAGAACTGAAAAAGTCGTTTATTTTCTTTTAAAAAAATCGAAAGCCAATTTTTTGAAATAATTAGAGTATTCCAATTCAAATATTCAAGGAGAAAAAATAGCAATAAATGCAAAAAAGAAACATCTTGGATCCAACATTGAAGAATTAGAATTAAGATTTTAAAATGAATAGGATATGGTATCAGTATATCTGACACAAAATCTAAATATGATAATTTGTCTTCTAAAAAAGAGAATATTGAATGGATAGATCGTAAATTCTGCAATTTGAGTATTCTTTTTTTCTTTGAGAAAGATAAAAAATTGACCGAAAACGGAATTTCTAAAATAACCCCAAAACCTTCAGATATCATCTGAGAAAAAAAATGGGAGTAAAAGAAATGGTTATTCTCAAAAAATGAATTGACTTTACATTGATTAACTGAATTAATTAAATAATTCTGTTGATACATTCGAATAATTAAACGTTTCACAAGTATTGAACTATATTTATTGTCATAACCGATCAATCCTATCACAGATTCACAAAAAAGAGAAGTATTAAAACCATAATCATAAGCAAATGCATAAATATACTCGTGAAAAAGGAGCGGATATAGAGATTGTTGTTGAAAAAATTCATATTTTTCTAGATATCCGTGGAAATTATTCATTGATATTTCTACTAGAACCAGAAATAATGCTTTCTGGGTTTATCAAACAATACACAGTGCAATATGGTCAAAACAGAGTATTTATTCTGTATGTTACTATGCTAAAAATAGAAAAATAAAATACACACTCCGGAAAAGAGACAGAAAGCTCTATTAAGATAAATAAACAAATCTTATTCTTCTCTTTTTTTTCTAGTTTAAGATCTTTTATTTTTGCAATCCAATTGCTCTTTTGACTTTGGAATAAATTATATTTATCAATATACTGTTTCTTCTACACATACGTTTCAATTCAAAATAAACAATAATTAGGATTCCAAAAATAAATAAATAAGATCAAAAGTCCACTCATAGGAGAACCCATCTATCTTTCCCCGAATATGGCACTAATATATTTTTAACATATAATTAGATCGGGTAATCATTCAAATTAAGAACATTAAGTTCATTATTTATTTGAGTCGAATTGAAGCCATAGGGCTATATCCATTTATTCACTAGACTCTATTAAATATGGAAATATCTTTTTAAATCTCCCAAATTTTTGATAACTAAAATTAGTAGGGGTAAAAAAAGGATCTACATTTTTTTTTATTTAATAATTTATTATACTTAAATTATACTTGCTTGAAAAAAAAAAAATTATTAAACTTTAATTAATTTATTAAACTTTAATTAATTAAGAATGCAGAAAATCCAAAATTCCTTTTATTTTTATTACGACATGCTGTTTTTTCCATGTATTACCTTTGAGGATCAGTCGTGGTCTTATAGACTCTACCAAAAGTCTGGACAAATTTTTTAGTTCATCCAAAATGTGTAAAAGATCATAGTCGCACTTAAAAGCCGAGTACTCTACCATTGAGTTAGCAACCCGGATAAATACCATATATAGATCCGATCAAAATAAAAAATAAATTAAATTACACTAAACAGACCTGTTAAACCATTGAACTAGTGAGCGAGATAAAAAAAAAGAATCTTCTAAAAAATTTAGAAAATTTAAATCACTAAAAATGAAAAATTCGGGTTCAAAAAAAAAAAAATAATTCTAAATAAATATAGAAAAACCATGAGAGATCTTGAACTTTTTTAATAAAATTCTATTTATTCAATACACCATTGTCAATAGAAATTTAGTATTAAGATGAAAAAATAAATTGAGTCAATAAAATAAGGACTTTTTTTAGATTAGTACATTATATATTAAGAATATTGAAATATACTAATAAATTTATTCAATTTGAATTGATGTCAATTGCATATATAAGTTGCAGTTTTACTTTAGTAATAACTCAAAAATTGTTGACAGCAAATTATATAACTCATCGTTTAGCATTGGACATATACAAACACGAAACTTCTTGTTTGGATAAAGTTCAGCTGTTTAGTATTATTCATATTAAGCTTCCTCTCCCTGTAAATAAGTTTTTCCATTCACAATTGGCCAATTTTCATTGAAGTCATTTTTGCAACTATAAAAACATCCCGAAGAAAAGAAGACCAAAAATATTCTGAAAAATAATCCTCTTGAAATTCTTTGTCGAAATCTTGTGTAATATCTTTACTTTCTTCCAATTCACCTAATAAAGTAAGTAAAAAAGTTTTAAATATTTATATAATATAAATATTCTACATGTAAATATTTTACATAGTCAATTTTTATTTCTTTTTTTTTTTTTATGTATTTTTTTTATTTTGATTTAAGATTCATATGAATAAATCTTAAGAATTAAGAAGTTTTTGAGTTAAGAGCCTAATTCTCGTAGTTTTATAATTTTATGGATATTTTTTTTTTCCAAGAATGATATTATTATAGTCAAACCAATACGCATGGTTACATGATTTCTTGTTATGATAAATTTGGGACGAAAGGATTCGAACCTTCGCGTAACGGGATCAAAACCCGGTGCCTTACCGCTTGGCGACGCCCCATTAAAAAAAAACACAAAAAGAAAAACTGAATACTACTTAATACTTTGTTATCATTATAATATAATAATAATAAAATAAAGATGCTTGTCAAGTGTGAGGTCCAATTCATTAATTAGATACAGATTTTAGGATATACTAATCCCTTCTTTATCGTCTGAAGTTTTCTATCTTAATAAAAAAATAGACTATATCCTATCAGTGTTATCTCCTATCATAATAACTATGTAATCTTCTCCAAATAGCAAGCATTAAATAGTAGTATAAATGATACTTATAAAAAAGAGTATTTAATACTTTTGAAAAGTAGTATTCAGTGAATTTGCTTGTGTAATAGAAACCTATCTGACTAATGCGAATTCATGAATATAAGAATCCAATATGATAAAAATAATCAAACTGACATCTGCTACAAGATAAACCACTGCCTCCCTCCACAACTGATTCTATTAGAGGCCAACGATAGACAATAAAATAAATTCTCACTATCCCAAATAATATGAGTCTTTCCTTCATTTTTTAATGGTAGAGTAAGCCTATTAGAAGTCAAAAGTCATCGGTTCAAATACAAAGAAAAAACCTTTCCATTACGCTCAAGTTTTATTCTTTGTTTTTTGAGAAAGATTATTGAAAAAAAAAAAAGATAAACATCATTAATTTAGTTATGGTATGCAAATACATAGTAATTTGACACATTTAAATAATCATATAAAGAATTATAGAATAGAATCAAAAAATCTGATTGATCATTGCAATAGAATACAAATAAGATATTGTATGAAAGTAGAAATCCTTATATTTTCCTATCTCCTTCTCAAATGAGAATAGAACGAGGAAAAGATTTTAAGTTTGGCAGAGTCTGAAGAAATAAAAAGAAGGATTTTTTGCAGTCTTTTTCACTTTTCTTTATAAAAATAACTCATAAATTTATCTAATCTACAAGAACGAAATATTTGTTATGTTTAATATCTTTAGTTTAATCTGTATCTGTCTTAATTCTGTTCTTTATCCGAATAGTTCTTTCTTAGCTAAATTGCCTGAAGCTTATGCCATTTTCAATCCAATTATAGATGTTATGCCTGTTATACCTTTATTCTTTTTTCTGTTAGCTTTTGTTTGGCAAGCTGCTGTAAGTTTTCGATAAAATCTTAAATACTTTGATAAATGAATAAATAAATGATATATTCAATAAAAAAAAATTTAAAATAAATAAAATTAGATCAGTCTTATATTAAGAACCCTCGATTCAAAAATAGAAATTTTTGTTCTTTTATATTAAATGAAAAATCGGAACGATCCATTTGAATCAACTTGTTATCCAAGCATCCTTATTGGTTCTCATCTTCCAAGGAGTGCAAATATTAAGATCCCTAAAATATCTTAAAAATGAATTCTTTATCATTATCATTTTTGGATATCAAAAGAAAACAAAGTTTTAATATGGTAAAAAAGGAAGGTAATTTATTCCCTTTATTTTATAATAAAAAAAATATTTTTGAAATTTGATAATGCTTACTCTCAAACTTTTTGTTTACACAATAGTTATATTTTTTGTTTCCCTATTTATCTTCGGATTTCTATCTAATGATCCAGGACGTAATCCTGGACGTGAAGAATAAAACTAAAAAATTGTTAAATTTTTTCTTTTTGTCCATTTTTTATTAAATTTTAAAAAATTTCTCTATGATAAAGCCAAAAATTCATAATCTCTTTTATTTGAATAAAAAAATACTAAATTCAAAGAGAAAACGGAAAGAGAGGGATTCGAACCCTCGGTACAAATAACTCGTACAACGGATTAGCAATCCGCCGCTTTAGTCCACTCAGCCATCTCCCCAAATTTTCATTACAAAGAAAATTTTTTTTTTTTTATGTGATATGATACATAAAATAAAGATTTATAAAAATCTTTATTTACTAGACTATAAAATTTTAGACTATCAAATTTGAAAAAAAAAAATGGGATTATTAAAAAGAAAAATAAAGAAAAATCAAAACTTTATTAGAAAATCCACTTTTTTATTCTCTATTCTATATAATATATATTATTCAAATTCATATATACTTAATCAAAACCAAATAATAATTTCTAATTTTGGAACTTTTTATATAAAATAAAACCTAACATACTCTATTTCAATATTTGAGCTCTATTAAGAATTTAGAAAGACAATTTAGAATCTATAAATCTAGTTCATTATCCCAGAACTATAAACTAGTTATAAAGATTTCTATTAGAGTCTCTGTTTATAATAATTCTCTATATATATTTTATTATATATACCTTCTTATATAAATAACATAATAAATATAGTAAAAGTACATATATAACAATCAATATAAAAATATAAACATTATTTCAAATTTTTATAAATAAAGAAAAATAATGAAATTTCTATAAATAAATAACAAAGATATAAAAGCATAAAAAACGGCAATGATATTCCTTTAAATAACATCCATTCAATAAAAAAGAAAAATAATGAAATTTCTATAAATAAATAACAAAGATATAAAAGCATAAAAAACGGCAATGTTATTCCTTTAAATAACATCCATTCAATAAAAAAGAAAAATACTGAAAAATAATAGAATCTAAGTAACTATAGGAACGACGAAATGCACTCTTTTTTTTTTTGATTTTCGGAATTCCAGTTTTTGACTTCCAGATAAAATAACGGGAAGAAAAAAATCAAAAATCATGGTTGGGAAAGTTAGAGTAGCAAAAGCCATTGGAATTCATATTTGATATACGGGAATAATCCGTTTTTGTTATTCATCGACCGTAGACGGTAAAAATTAGACATTTAGAGGTGCAATTTATTTATGAGTCTAGGAATTCCAAAAATACTTGTGAATCCTCCAGGAAGCCATCAAAAATTTTTTGTAGACGTTTACGAAGCACTTTTTATGGACCGAATACTTCTGTTCTTTCACCCGTTTGAGAGCGATGAAGCAGGTAATATTGTCACTCTATTATTATTTCTCAATACAGACAACGACGATATCTATTTATATATAGATTCTACAGGTGGAGATATACATACAGGAATAACCATTTATGACACTATGAGAATATTGGTACCTGATATCAATACATTAGATATAGGATTAGCTGCTTCAATAGCATCTATAATTCTGGTTGCGGGAACACCTGGCAAGCGACTGGCATTCCCTCAAGCTAAGGTTATACTTCAACAACCTGTGATGGAACGTTTTTCTGCATCTCCAGAATTCATGGTACTGGAAACGGAAGATTTACTTGTACTTGGCAACACGATGGCAGAGATTTACGCGGAAAATCTAGAAAAACCTGCAAGTGATATACACAACGATATGGTAAGAGAAAAACATATGACAGCAAGAGAAGCACAAGCTTATGGAATTATTGATCATTTAACAAAGGAAAGAAAATTTTGATTTGATAAAAAAAGAAAAAAAGAAAACCTCTGAATCATTTGATGTGAACGTATTTAATAACAAATCTTGGATTTCATTATGATTAAGTGTGGATGTGGATATCCAATTCCATATTCAATCAAAATAATACATAACAATCCATTCTTTCAGGTTCAGATGGATCGAAACCAAACCCTTTTTTGATTCAAAATAGGAATCCAATATGCCAACTATTGAACAACTTATTAGAAACTTTAGACAGCCAAAAAAAAATATGAAGAAATCTCCCGCTCTTAAAGGATGTCCTCAGCGTCGAGGAATATGTACTAGGGTGTATGTGTGACTCGTTCAGATCATAACTTGGAATTCTTTCTAGAATATCAGTACTGAAAAATAGGATAGTATCGCAAAGTGAAAAAATAATAGTATCTCCACTTCATTTTGTGATACTATACCTATATAGTATATTATCTGAAATTTATGGTTTCTATTGGTGCAAACCCAATCATCTCCGATTTCAAATTGAGAAGCAATTCCCCATTGGTAGCAAAAGGTTATCCATTAAGCGGAGGAAAAACTGTTATTTAAGAAGCAAAAAGTTGATGCTTCTTTTTTGTCTGAGAGAACGGACTAAAAGGGTCAGCTACCTAGCCAACTTTCCTAACTCAATGCCGTCACTGTATAGATAACTCTCAGTGTGAAAAGGGCTATTACTTTACAATGGATAGGTAGAGCCAAAGAATATGAACTATACAAGTTCACAATACCTTTTTCTGAAATAAAATTCAATGAAAGAAGAAGCTCCGGTGCATAGAGAGAACCTCACCGTTTAAAAGGTAACCATAGAAACGACGGAAACCACTGTTTTTTTTTTTGATTTTGGAATTCCAGTTTTTGACTTCCAGATAAAATAACGGGAAGATCAAAATCAAAAATCATGGTTGGGAAGGTTAGAGTAGCAAAAGCCATTGGAATTCATATTTGATATACGGGAATAATCCGTTTTGTTATTCATCGACCGTAGATGGTAAAAAAAAATTGGACATTTAGAGGTGCAATTTATTTATGACTTTAAGAGTTCCAAAGGTGCCTTTGAATCCTCGAAGAAGGGATGAGGAAACGATTTGGGTTGACGTTCACGAAAGACTTAATAAAGAACGATATATTTTTTTATGCGGATTACTTAAGAATACTGACGTGGGTCACATTAATGCTCTCTTATTATTCCTCGATGATGATGATGATGAGCAACCTATTTTATTAGTTATAAATTCTCGCGGTGGAACATTAAATGGTGCACTAAGTATTTACGATAATATGAAATCGGTGAGATCGGATGTTTGGACACTAGCTTCGGGATTGGCCGCATCAGCAGCATCTTTAATTCTGAGCGGGGGAACACCTAAAAACAGGCTGGCAACTAAACATGCTAGAATTATGATTCACCAGCCTGTGATTGGTCGTCTTTATGAACCTCCACGTATGTTGCACGCAGAAGCGGGACGAATGTATTATTCTCGTAACAAAGTCGCAGAGATTTATTCACAAAATACAGGAAAACCTATTAATATTATACAAGACGATATGGAAAGAGATCGATATATGTCTGCAGCAGAAGCAAAAGATTATGGTATTATTGATCATATTGTAGAAAAAAGAAAAAAAGAAAACCTCTGAATCATTTGATGTGAACGTATTTAATAACAAATCTTGGATTTCATTATGATTAAGTGTGGATATCCAATTCCATATTCAATCAAAACAATACATAACAATCCATTCTTTCAGGTTCAGATGGATCGAAACCAAACCCTTTTTTGATTCAAAATAGGAATCCAATATGCCAACTATTGAACAACTTATTAGAAACTTTAGACAGCCAAAAAAAAATATGAAGAAATCTCCCGCTCTTAAAGGATGTCCTCAGCGTCGAGGAATATGTACTAGGGTGTATGTGTGACTCGTTCAGATCATAACTTGGAATTCTTTCTAGAATATCAGTACTGAAAAATAGGATAGTATCGCAAAGTGAAAAAATAATAGTATCTCCACTTCATTTTGTGATACTATACCTATATAGTATATTATCTGAAATTTATGGTTTCTATTGGTGCAAACCCAATCATCTCCGATTTCAAATTGAGAAGCAATTCCCCATTGGTAGCAAAAGGTTATCCATTAAGCGGAGGAAAAACTGTTATTTAAGAAGCAAAAAGTTGATGCTTCTTTTTTGTCTGAGAGAACGGACTAAAAGGGTCAGCTACCTAGCCAACTTTCCTAACTCAATGCCGTCACTGTATAGATAACTCTCAGTGTGAAAAGGGCTATTACTTTACAATGGATAGGTAGAGCCAAAGAATATGAACTATACAAGTTCACAATACCTTTTTCTGAAATAAAATTCAATGAAAGAAGAAGCTCCGGTGCATAGAGAGAACCTCACCGTTTAAAAGGTAACCATAGAAACGACGGAAACCACTGTTTTTTTTTTTGATTTTGGAATTCCAGTTTTTGACTTCCAGATAAAATAACGGGAAGATCAAAATCAAAAATCATGGTTGGGAAGGTTAGAGTAGCAAAAGCCATTGGAATTCATATTTGATATACGGGAATAATCCGTTTTGTTATTTATCGACCGTAGACGGTAAAAATTGAACATTTAAAGGTGCAATTTATTTATGACTCTAAAAATTCCTAAGGTACCAGTGAATCGTCCAGGAAGCGATGAAATAATTTGGGTTGATATTTATACAAAACTTTTTATGGATAGGATAATTTTCTTATCTGGAGTTATTGAGATGAAGATTGCAGATCAGATGATTGGACTGTTGTTATTTCTCGGTGTAGATGATGATGATATTTATATATATATCAACTCTACTGGCGGAAAGGCACCTGCAGGAATATCCATTTACAACACCATACAGACACGCATACCCGATGTATGTACATCAGCTATAGGATTCACTGCATCGACAGCATCTTTAATTCTGGCCGGGGGAACAAGGTATAGGCGGAAGGCGTTTCCTAATGCTAGAATTATGATTCACCAACCTATGATTGAGCGTTTTTTTGGATCTCCCGAAATACTGGCATTCGAAGCAGAAGAAATGCTTCAACTTCGCAACACAATTGCCGATATTTACGCAAAACATACACAAAAATCTGTAAATATTATAAAGGAAGATCTAAAAAGAGAAAAATATATGTACCCAGTAGAAGCTATGAATTATGGAATTATTGATTTAGTAGGAAAAACAGCAATAAAAAGGATATACTCAGAGTCAAGCAATATGAAAGAGTCAAGCAATATGAATATGTACTAGGGTGTATGTGTGACTCGTTCAGATCATAACTTGGAATTCTTTCTGGAATATCAGTACTGAGAAATAGGATAGTATCGCAAAGTGAAAAAATAATAGTATCTTCACTTCATTTTGCGATACTATACCTAATATAGTATATTATATGAAATTTATGGTTTCTATTGGTACAAACCCAATCATCTCTGATTTCAAATTGAGAAGCAATTCCCTATTGGTAGCAAAAGGGTATGCATTAAGCGGAGGAAAAACTATTATTTAAGAAGCAAAAAGTTGATTCTTCTTTTTTGTCTGAGAGAACGGACTAAAAGGGTCAGCTACCTAGCTAACTTTCCTAATTCAATGCCGTCACTGTATAGATAACTCTCGGTGTGAAAAGGCCTATTACTTTACAATGGATAGGTAGAGCCAAAGAATATGAACTATACAAGTTCACAATACCTTTTTCTGAAATAAAATTTAATGAAAGAAGAAGCTCCGGTGCATAGAGAGAACCTCACTGTTTAAAAGATAACCATAGAAACTACGGAAACCACTGTTTTTTTTTGATTTTCGGAATTCCAGTTTTTGACTTCCAGATGAAATAACGGGAAGAAAAAAAATCAAAAATCATGGTTGGGAAGCTTAGAGTAGCAAAAGCCATTGGAATTCATATTTGATATATGGGAATAATCCGTTTTGTTACTCATTGACCGTAGATGGAAAGAAAGGGATAACTCAAAGAAGAGAAATCTATTAGGTTATCCATTAAGGTTGAATTAGATTTAATGACCAGAGTGACACGAGGATATATAGCTCGGAGACGCCGAAGAAAAAATCGTTCTGGTGTATCAGGCTTTCGAGGGGCTCATTCAAGACATACTCGAACGATTAATCAACAGAAAATGAGAGCTTTGGTTTACTCTCATCAAGATAGAGGCAGGAAAAAGAGGGATTTTCGTCGCTTGTGGATTACTCGAATAAATGCAGTAATTCGTGAAAATAAGGTATTTACTAATTATAGTAAATTTATACACAATCTGTACAAGAAGCAATTTCTTCTAAACCGTAAGATACTTTCAAAAATAGCTATATCCAATAGGATTAGTTTTGACAATATTTCTAATAAGATTATCAAAGAAAGTAGAGGAGAGGAGGATATTCTCAATAATATATATAGTAATGCTTCAAACTAGTAATCACTAAAACAAAATTACCCAGAGAGTGAACTTCAGGAGCATATCGATTTTGATTCCTGTCTTGGAACTTAGGTTAAGCACTTTATCACTATATGTACTAAAAAAATATATCTAGTTGAATCTTTTTATGTTTACTATAACTAGTTATTTTAGTTTTTTATTGGCTGCTTTTACTATAACCCTCGTTCTATTTTTTATTTTGAAAAAGATACGACTTATTTGAAATAAATTGAATCAATAATTTGGAAAATCTTTCTAATAGATTCCAGGTAATATTCTTTATTTTAGCAATTATTATCAATTCTTTTTTTATTCATTGAGATTCATGAATAATTCAGATTAATATTTAAGGATAGATCTTACCTCTTTTTTTTTCCAAACCGAAATGATTGAAGTTTTTTTATTTGGAATTGTCTTAGGACTAATTCCTATAACTTTGGCAGGATTATTTGTAACTGCGTATTTACAATATCGACGTAGTGATCAGTTGGATCTTTGATTAAATTTTTTCATTGACCTTTTTCATACAGTAGCTCAAATTCCAGTTTAAATTCCACTTAGTTTTTTTAAGTTATTTGATTCAAATTGAAAATAAGATAGAATTAATCACGCTCTGTAGGATTTGAACCTACGACATCGGGTTTTGGAGACCCGCGTTCTACCGAACTGAACTAAGAGCGCTTGTAAAATCAAAAAGATCATTTTCGCTATCCTATCCTAAAATATCTCCTATATATTTGCATATATATATATAGTATATCCACGTCAATGCATCCTACGTACCATAAGATAAATAATCGGTAGGGATGACAGGATTTGAACCCGTGACATTTTGTACCCAAAACAAACGCGCTACCAAGCTGCGCTACATCCCTTTTCCAAATTTTTATACAATGTTATTGTACAAAATTCCTGTCTTCTTTTCCAGATTGTCATTTTTTCCTCTACCTAACTATTCTACCTAACTATATAAAATAAAACATTCTTACCATTTATTCTTTCTAGTTTTATTTATTTATATAAAAAAAAAAAAATGATATACATTTGAAACCAAACCAAGGTATAAATCAAGAATTCATATTAAGGGGTAGTCCTCAGAAAAAAAGATTTATCTTTCTTTTCTTTAGATAGGATAGGATAGGAAATGAGTATCTATGGTTTCATTGTATATATCTATTTTAGATCGGAATTCAGCTTAAAATGAAAGTAAAAATAAATACAAAAGATCTTTAACTAAAGCATCTGACCATATATGCATTATAATAGAGTTTATTTATTTTAATAAAAATGAAAGAAGGAGGATTTACAATGCGAAATATAAAAACATATCTGTCTGTGGCACCTGTGATAAGCACTCTATGGTTTGGGTCTTTAGCGGGTCTATTGATAGAAATTAATCGTTTATTCCCAGATGCTTTGTCATTTCCCTTTTTTTAATTGCTAATTATTTTTATATGGGAAAAAATGAATAAATAAAACTCCAAGTGAGAGGGGATTTTGCCTACTTTTTTAAAATCTTTAGATAGGAAGGATAAAAAAAGAAAAAATAATGGATTGAAGCTCATTAAAAATTAAGTTAATTCAAAATTGCATTTTTGAAAAAAGAAATTCCATTTAAATAGATATCCAGTTTAGATCAAAGTTCATCAAATTATAATATAAAAAGAAGGTATTGCCATAGATATACAGGAGAATTGATAATTGAAATAATTAATAGTTAGAAAGAATTTATATTATTGTATTTTTATTTTGTATTATTGAATTGAAAGAATACATTACTTCAGTATTACTACTCTATTCATATTCTATTAATTAGATAATTCCAATCCAATCTTTCGAAATGGAATTGCTAATTAATAATTTCTATTGATTTTGATCTTCTTCTTCGGTTCGAACTGCAAATAGAAGACTAAAGTCTATAAAAAAATATCAATTGAAAGGAACTTCATGGCTAAAATGAAAGATGTCAGAGTCAGCATTATTTTAGAATGTACTAGTTGTGTTCGAAAAAATATCAATAAAGAATCCTCAGGCATTTCTAGATATATTACCGAAAAGAATCGATACAATACAACTAGTGATTTAGAATTGCAAAAATTTTGTCGCTATTGTAAGAAGCATACAACTCATAGGGAAATAAAGAAATAGATGAAGGAGTATAGATCAAAAAAATTGCCTACTCAGACTTTCGCGTCAGAATTGTTTGATATTATTCGAAAAGATACGATCCTCTTTATGATTTGTTGATTGACTGTATCAGTAACACTTACATTTGGTTCGATGGAGAGGTAGGGTCTGTCTTTCCTACCTTCTTATATGTTTACATCTAGGATTTGAACTGTATTTATTTTTTTTTTGAGTTTGAATAAACAATCAAAAATATGACGACGGACGAAAACCAAATGGTAGGTCTATTTTCGCTAATGAGAGATTTTTTGAAAACGAAGTTAAAATATCAAAACATCCATTTGACTCCTACAAGTGTATCTTGCAGTTTTTTGCTCATTTTTTTAATGACTTTTTCTTTTTTCAGTTATTTTATTCATAAAAAGGAAAAAACTAGCATAGAGATAGAGCAAAAACGCCAATCTTTGGAGAAGCTTGTACGAGATGAGGAAGATGAGTTTGAGGCAGATTGCCAGGATGAGAGTCAATTTAACGATTTAGAATAGAGACAATTTTTTCGCTATTGTAACAAGCATAGAACTCATAGGAAAATAAAGAAATATATTAAAATAAAATAAACAAATATTATCTTTTTTAAAAAATAAAAAATAGAAAAAAACTTCAAATATTTACAAATCAAATAATATAAACAATATATCCAAACCAAACCAAATTTGCTTTTTGTGGATCTATTATTCCGTATGTAGACAAATAAGATTTCAAAATAACGATCAAAAATCTGTAATGAAGAAGAAGAAAAAGAAATCACCACCAGAAAAAAGGTGAAGGAGAAAGAACCATAGGTAATGTGAAGTCAGAGGAAGCATATATATGAAAATTGTGAATTTTATGAAAGTTTTCTTTTATAGGATGTGGATCCAGATCGTAAACTGCCCACCGGGTTTGGTGATTTGCATCTGCATAGTTGTCGTCTTGGGATACTTCTTGCTGGAATTTATCTTGGAATACATCTTTCGAATCCCCATTTATGAGTACAGGTACTTTTCTGTACCTGGATATACGTTGTTTATCTTATGTTGTTTCTTTCTGAACAACTTTGGCCGGTTCTGGGAACCGTTCTTCAAGTATTTCCGCAAGCATTGGTTCCATTTCGTTCTAATTGGTTTATGCCTTTACTCTATTTTTTCAGGTTTTTTCCTTTTTGAGGAGTTCCTGAAACAATTCTTGGGCCCTACTGTTAGTTATTATCGCCCAATGACATGTGTGATGTACCTGCATATTTTATTCTTCGTTTTTTATCCACAAAGAAGCATCCAATTTTGGATTGGCATCTTTCGGAGAATACGGGGAAAATAAAATAAAATCCAAATGAAAAAAAAAAAAGCAAAAAGGGGTACATAATTAAATTCATATAAATAGGATGTGTGTACAGATCATTACGCTTCCACCGGGTTATTCTATTCTACCTCTTCTAGAGATTCTAGAGAAAAGAACTTAAAGAAAAAAAAAGTATGATAAAAAGAATTCGATATTTCGTTTATAAGATGTGCGTGCAGATTATAAAATACCCAACCAATATGTTCGTCCTCCTAGCTCTAGCTATAGTTATAGCTTTATTTTTATCTTTTTTTTCACCAATTCTCAATTTCTTCTCACCAATTCTAGCTGCATTTTCACCAAAACATGAAAATGAAATTGAGAATAAGGATATGAGGAGAAATCAGAACACAGATGAAAAGAGAGATGGAAATGATGGGTATTCTCATCCTGACAACGCTGAGTTGGAAGAGAATTCTCAGGATGAGAATGAGGAGGAAGGAGATTCTCATAATGAAGATGATAACCAGGATGGAGTGCAAATGAGAAAGAAGGGAATAATAAGGGTCGGAGTGCAAAACATTATCCTCGGATCAATGGGTATTCCCCTGGGAGTGATAATGGAAGACCTTAGAGCACTCTACTTCCTAAAAGGGTTAAGGAAGAAAAGTTTGCAAATCTGACGATTGTGATGATATTCATACTTATGAAAAAAAAGTTCGAATTAGACATGAAAATCCCGTTAGTATTCATTGAAGTAATGAGCCTAAAAACTCCTTACTTCAATGGATTTCTTTCCAATTAGTATTCAGTGTGGTAATAAGCCTGAAAACTTATAGATTCAATGAATTTCTTTCCAAAAATCATTGCATTTTTTCTTTTCTTTGAATCGGAACCACATTTTTTGCATCACTGGACTTCATAGAAAAATATCCAATAGAAAGATACTTCATAAATTAGTTAATTAAGACATACTATTATCTGACCTTATTTTCGTTGACGTATATCAAGAGAGGGCAATCAAGGGAGAACCTCTTATTTGGATATGATATGAAAAGTCTTTATAAAACCAATTTTCATACAAAATAGGAGATCACAAATATGACGACGGACGAAAACCAAATGGTAGCTGTATTTTCACCAATTAGAGATGTATTTTCACCATTCGAACATTTATGGGCTTCTTGCGATAATTGTGAAACACCTATTTATAAAAAATATGCGAAAAATAATAAATATATTTGTCAACATTGTGAATTTCATATAAAAATGGAAAGTTTAGATCGATTGGATTTCTTGATTGATCAGGGCACTTGGGATCCAAAAGATGAGAATATGGTTTCTATTGATCCTTATGAAATTCTTAGAAACAAAAAAATATCCAATCAGCAAGATGAAGAACGAAAAAAGGCTGAAGAATCCGAAAACAATGAGAAACTAGAAGACCTTGTCGAATTAGTTTCTCAAAATCTCACAATTACCATCCGAGAGGATAAGGATGAGAATGAGGAGGATGAGTTGGAAGGAGATTCTAATAAGAAAGATTATAATAAGGATGGGAATGCGAATGAAAACGAGGGGGAGTATAAGGGTGAGAATGCAAACGAAAACGAGTGGGAGAATAAAGATGTGAATGCGAACGAAAATGAAAGGGACAATAAAGATGTGAATGCGAACGAAAACGAAGGTGATGATAAGGATGGGAATGCGAATGCGAATGAAAAAGAGGGTGATAATAAGGATGAGAATGAAGAGGATGAGTTGGAAGGAGATTCTAATAATGAAGATTATTATCAGGAAGAGGAATTCTCTAAAAACGAAATTTCTAAAGAAGAATCCTCTACAGAAGAATTCATTAAAGAGGAAGAAAAAGAAGAACTTCTTATAAAGATCTACTCTTTACCGGCATTCTTGCAAGAAAAAATTCTGGATCTAAGTAAAAAACTAGAAGAAGAAAATATTTTTTCTGAGGATGAAGATGCTGATATATATAATGAAAAAGCTGATAAAGATGCTAATATATATAATGAAAAAGCTGATGAAGCTAATAGAGATCCTAATATATATAATGAAAAAGCTGATGAAGCTAATATAGATCCTAATATATATAATGAAAAAGCTGATGAAGCTAATAGAGATCCTAATATATATAATGAAAAAGCTGATGAAGCTAATATAGATCCTAATATATATAATGAAAAAGCTGATGAAGCTAATGAAAAAGCTGATGAAGCTGATGAAGATTCTGATCCCGAAGAAGACAACGAATCTGATATACCTTATCTCGATAAGGTCGATTCAAATCAAAGAAAAACAGGTTTGACTGACGCTGTTCAAACAGGAATAGGTGAACTCCATCATATTTCCCTAGCAATTGCAGTTATGGATTTTGAATTTATTGGGGGAAGTATGGGATCAGTAGTAGGTGAAAAAATAACCCGTCTCATTGAGTATGCTACGAATAAATCGTTACCTCTCATTATTTCGTGTGCTTCTGGAGGAGCTCGTATGCAAGAAGGCAGTTTTAGCTTATTGCAGATGGCTAAAATCTCTTCAGTTTTGTTGGATTATCAATTAACTAAGAATTTATTTTTAGTGTCAATCCTTACAACTCCTACAACAGGCGGCGTCACAGCGAGTTTTGGAATGCTTGGCAATATCATTATTGGAGAGCCAGATGCATACATTGCATTTGCGGGTAAAAGGGTTATCGAAGAAGTAATGAAAATTATTGTACCCGAAGGTGTACAAGAAGCTGAATACTTATTTGAAAAGGGTTCACTAGATTTAATTATACCACGATTCCTTATAAAAGGTGTTCTTCATGAATTATTGCAGTTCCATGGTTTCGTTCCGAAAGATCAGAACGAAAGCATACTATAAAAAAATCGAATCACTTTTGTTTCTTTTTTTTTTTTGTATAATATAATTGCTATATTTAGTGTATAATTTACTAATATTTTCTTTCAATCTTGAAGTTGAATTGACATTCAACTTCAAGTATTAGCAATCTAACCTAACTTCAAAAACAACAAAATAAAGAATCACTAAATGGGTATTTCCATTCAATTTCTGACTCATTCATACTTATGAAAGATAATAAAATATGAAAAAAGCTAGACCAAGAATTAATCCTCCACGTATGAATCGACTTTTGACTTCTCGACGTTATCGTTTATTACGTAGGAATGTGCGTAAAATAAGAAACGGAGTTATTCATATTCAAGCGAGTATAAACAATACCATTATAACTGTTACAGATTTAGAAGGTCAGGTAGTTTCCTGGGACTCCGCGGGTACTTCTGGATTTAAGGGTCCAAAAAGAGGAACACCTTATGCTGCTCAAATCGCAACAAAAAATGCTATTTATGTATTAATTAAACAAAGTATGAAACGAGCAGAAGTTATGGTAAAAGGTGTTGGTCCCGGAAGAGATGCAGCATTAAGAACCGTTGTTCGTAGTGGTGTAAAATTAGATTTCATACGTGATGTAACACCTATACCACATAATGGCTGCCGACCTCCTAAAAGAAGACGTTTGTAAAAAAAATCATAACGAATTTCATGCTATTTAGTTACTATTTCAAAATTGTATTATAAACTATAAGTATTTGTATTATTAACAATTTTATTTTATTTAGATATCTTTAGCTAAAAGCTTATAAAACACATGAAACATCCCAGATTAAAGTGGTTTTGCGTTGATTCAAAACAAATAAATTCACAGCGAATGTATAGTAGGTTCGTTGTTTCGAGGTTAAAACACGGACAAGCTCAGACTATTGGTATTACCATACGAAGAGCTTTACTAGAAGAAGTAAAAGTAACACGTATTTCACATGCGAGATTTGATAATCTCAACTTCGTCCATCAATATGTTACAATATTGGGAATAGATGAAAGTCCAAATGAGATATTAAGAAATTTGGAAAAAATTGTTTTGAGGAGTTCTATTGATTGTCCGTTAGAAGCATCTATTCATATCTACGGCCCTAAACGTGTAACTGCTACTGATATAGATATTGATTCACCTTACATAACAATAGTCGAGCCAACACAATATATAGCTAATATATATAGTCCAATGCATTTTTCTATTAGTTTGAAAATCAAAAGAAGTCGGGGATATTTTCCTATTCAGGATGAAATGAATCCACAGAGAGATGGGACTACTTATTTACTAGATGCTGTACTTATGCCTGTTGTAAATGTAAATTTCAACATTATAAATCCATATAAATATGAAGGAGTGGTGGAGAGACCAGAAACCCTTATTCTGGAAATATGGACAAATGGGAGTATTAGTCCCGAAAAAGCGCTTATAGAGGCTTGTGAGAATTTGATAGAATTATTTAGTATTTTTCTATATCCAGACGAAAAAGACATCTTGTTGGAAGAAATTGAAGAACTACGAGTATAATAAAATAAAACTCCATTTATGGCTTTCTTCATTATTCTAAATTCGAATTTTTCAAATTTGATAAAAAAACCCATAAGGTAATGAAGCAACTTCAAGCAAAAAGTGATGAATTATAGAATTGAAAAAAAAGAAATCATAAATAAAGAATTCTCACTTAATTTCTTGAATTCTTTAGACATTCATGGGTGGGTTGCCACTATCGTTCGGAACCTATGAATACTTTTGAAAATCGAACATTCAAACATTCTCTTATTTATATCAACCTATGAATACTTTTGAAAATCGAACATTCAAACATTCTCTTATTTATATCATAAGTTAGTCCAGAATTCATAAGATAAGATTTGAAAGATTTTTAGTTTCTGGTTCTGGACATGTATGTTAAATTATATATGTTATCTTTATAAATTCTCTCTATTAACTTATCTATATTTTAGGGATTATGAATTGATATAATATATTAAATAATTTTCTATTATTCTTTATAGAACTCTTGGATTATCTTTTTTTCTAATATTTGCTTTTTCTAATATTTTTATAATCCTCTTTTTCTAATATTTGTTTAGATCGAATTTCCTTTCTATTCCAATTTAGAAAAAGAGGGAATAATTCTATTATAATCCATTCCATTCCACTCCAGTAGATTTTAGACTTACCAGAAACCAGAATTGAACTGGTGACACGAGGATTTTCAGTCCTCTGCTCTACCAACTGAGCTATCCTGGCCACACAAGGATTTTCAGTCCTCTGCTCTACCAACTGAGCTATCCTGGCCACACAAGGATTTTCAGTCCTCTGCTCTACCAAACCAATTGAGCTATCCTGGCCACTTCTTTTGCATCATCCTAGTGGAATACTTGTATCTATATATTTTTACCTATAAATAAAAGAACTCAAATAAAAATTTATTCAAAAATTTGGGCTAAGGCCACTTAATTTTAGTATAATGATATGTATTAGTGATTATTTCATTATATAGATTCCTTGTATTCTTTTATATAAGATACAATCCAAAATTTTGTCTTCAGATCCATTTGGCAAAGAGTTTAATGAATAAGAAAATTTTGTTTGAACTATGGAGAGAAAATAATAAATAAATACTTAGGAAGTAAAAAGGGCTTTCTTTTTATTGGGGATAGAGGGACTTGAACCCTCACGATTTTTAAAATCGACGGATTTTCCTCTTACTACAAATTTCATTGTTGTCGATATGGACAAGTAGAATGGACTCTCTCTTTATTCTCGTCTAATTAATCGCTTTTTTAAAAGAACTGGCAAACTGGGCAATGAATTAGTTAATTATTGAATCTTTAGAACTGATTCACTAAAATTTAGATTTTTTTTCCGAATTTTCTATTTCATAATTATTCGTAATTTGATTCGAAACACATGCAGAATCCAAAAATTAGATCATTATGATCATTATTATGATGAATCATTTTATTAATTAGATCATTATTATGATGAATCATTTTATTAATCAGTATATATAAAACATATGTTATCGTCAACTCTACTCGTTAGAACAGCTTCCGTTGAGTCTCTGCACCTATCTTTTTTGATTTTCGTTTTTATATAAAAACCAATTATCTCAAAATAAAGATTTGGCTCAGGATTGCCCTTTTTGAATTCCAGGGTTCCTCTGAATTTGGAAGTTATCACTTAGCAGGTTTCCATACTAAGGCTCAATCCAATCAAGTCCGTAGCGTCTACCAATTTCGCCATATCCCCTTTTCTTCCTTTCTTTGAGACTCAGATTCGATTTTCAATCTCATCTATTTATCTATCTTCCATTTCTTTCTTATTTTTTTTTTTTTTGAAACCCTTGAATTCATTCAATAATACTAAATATTTCCATTCAAAATTGGTATATGCTGCTATTTTCATCCTCTGCCTTCAATTAGAAGAATGAAAAAGTTAAAAAAAAAAAAGAACTTCAAAAAAAAAAAATGATTTTGATTGATGTACTAACCAAACTAGTAAGAAATAAAATTGACAGCCTCGACTCGTGTCCTAGCTCTCTGAGAGTTAGATTCGCTTCAATCACTTTTCTCTTACCCAACGAGGTGCTCTACCAACTGAGCTATAACCCTTATCAAAAATATTTTAACATATCCAAAATAGATTGTCAAGTTGGCATTACTTAGAAAGAATATTCTATCTCAAATTAATGAATTATTTAATCCATTATATCAATGACTCCAATTTATCCATATTTCGAGAACCTGAACCTGTTCATCGTACCTAATTTTGATTCATGGACAGATTTATATACCTAAAAAGCATTGACACAATATTTATCAAATAATGCCGATCTTGCGGCTCATTTCTTTCATATTGTCTATCCAAATATCCCAGACCTCCACCTCTCTCTCTACATAAAACGCAGATATCTTCAGCATTTACATGTATATAACCGCTGACATGAATAGATTCTTTACATAATATTTAAATTTTACTAAATCTAAATCAGGACAACTTTTCTTAAATTTTGCAAAATCTTGGATATAGGCTCTTCTCTTCAACCCTAAATACTCAACCATATGGATTGAATGATATCTGGTCGACTGGTACCTAGATATTCTAAAATCTGGCCCGTGTAATCCATGTTACTTTTACTTATTCCAAATAAAGCCCCTTTTATGGCATGGCAGTACCGAGTGCAAACTAGAAAGGATGAACGAACCAGCTATACATTAGCCGTAAATTTGGTGTATCAGACCCGATACACTGGAAGTTTTCTTTTTTTTTTTTTTTCTTCCATGATGTCCTCTTTTTTTTAGGATTGAATTAACTAGCTTAATGAACTTATTAGGTAGAGTATAATAATCAATATAGAATATATCAAAATACATCTAATATATTATATATTAGAAGGTGACATGTTATTTTTCTTGTATACATATATTTCCATGAATGAGTATATGGTAACACTTTGAATTTTATAAAAAAACTAGCTGCTTAATCTGTAAAAAAAAGTACTAATGAGAAATTCAAAGTTTTACTAAAAACAAAATCTTTATCAAAACATCGACAAATGGGATGGATTAGGGCTATACGGATTCGAACCGTAGACCTTCTCGGTAAAACAGATCAAACTAAATTATTATCAAAATGATTCGAACTGTTTCAAAGACCCAACATGCATTTTGTTGCATTGGGCTCTTTCATTAACTGATGAAAAGATCAGTGAATCCACCATATTTTTTCTTTACAGAAAAGGTGAAGATCAAAAGATGGTTCCATGTGCTCTGATTCATTATTGATATCATGATCTAGGAACAATACCAAAGTGTTTCAAAGAAGGGCTAGCTTGACTTAGGTCTGACTTCAGCTTAGATCAACCTAGGTGAAATGGAGTCTCTATCGTTCCACTGTAAGAGTCGAATATGAAACTTCATACACCTTAAAGTTCATAGTACGAAAAGAGGTTTTTTGAGTCCCTTATACTCATTATGCCTAGCATTAAATAGATTAGTTATTGACCTTATCAACTAGCAAATCAATGATGGGTTCTATCAGATTTGGTATCGGAATTCACACCAGAATCGGACCGAACCCACTTGTCAGGCTATTGTTCTCTTTTTTTTTTTTCGAATTTTTTTTTTTTTCGAATTTATGGAGTTAAGACATTGATTTTTAAATAAGATTTCTAATGTTCATTGCATAATAACCTTCCTTGAAAAACATTGGCGCACGTGTAAACGAGGTGCTCTACCAACTGAGCTATAGCCCTTGTCAGAAATATTTTAACATATCCAAAATAGATTGTCAAGATAGATATTTCCTAATCCTACATGAGAAATCTATGATCTGTTTACTGTTAACAGATTGGTATTGCTTAGAAAGAATATTCTATCTATATTTTGATAAATGATAGATTTTTTCTTTGTGGTTTTGAATTACCTACTTAACTCAGTGGTTAGAGTATTGCTTTCATACGGCGGAAGTCATTGGTTCAAATCCAATAGTAGGTAAAACTTATTAGATACCAGAGTCAATGCAATGATATCTAATAAATTTTTTGATTCATCGTTTTTTTCTTTGTATCCGATCCGATTCAAAGGGATTGCCTTCAATTAGAAGAATGAAAAAGTGTATAAATTAAGAACTTCAAAAAAAAAAAAATTTGGATTATTTTGATGTTCTAATTAGTAAGAAATCACATTGACAGCCTCGACTCGTGTCCTAGCTCGTCTGACAGCTAGATTCGCTTCAATCGCTTGTCTCTTACCTTTAGCTTTACTCAAATTAGCTTCAGCTATTTCAAGAATTTCTTGCGCTTCTTGGGGATCAATGTCAGTACAAATCTCTGCATCATTTCCAAAAATGATGATTTCATTATTCCCTATTCTAGCAAAACCACCCATTAGAGCCACTGTTAACCATTGGTCGTTGAGGCGTATTCTCAAAAGACCTATATCGACAGCTGTAGCAATAGGGGTGTGATTTGGTAATACACCAATTTGGCCACTATTAGTAGATAAAATGATTTCTTTCACTTCTGAATCCAAAATAATGCGATTAGGAGTCAGTACACAAAGATTTAGGGTCATTTCTTCAAATTGCTCTCTGCTTCTAAGTTTATAGCTTTCGCGATAGCTTCATCGATGTTACCCACCATATAAAAAGCTTGTTCGGGCAAACGGTCTAATTCTCCGGAAAGAATTAGTTGAAATCCCCTAATAGTTTCTGCAAGATCTACATATTTTCCTGGAGAACCAGTAAATATTTCTGCCACGGAGAAGGGTTGTGATAAGAAACGCTCAATCTTTCGTGCTCTTGCTACAGTTAAACGATCCTCCTCCGATAATTCATCCAATCCAAGAACTGATATAATATCCTGAAGTTCCTTGTAACGTTGTGAAGTTTGCTTAACTCTTTGCGCAGTTTCATAATGTTCTTTGCCAACAATGTTAGGTTGTAACATAGTGGATGTTGATTCTAAAGGGCTTACTGCTGGATAAATACCTTTGGCAGCTAATGGTCTTGATAGTACGGTAGTAGCATCTAAATGTGCAAATGTCGTAGCAGGAGCAGGGTCAGTCAAATCATCCGCCGGTACGTAAACTGCTTGGATCGAAGTTATAGCTCCGTTTTTAGTAGAAGTAATTCTTTCTTGTAAAGAACCCATTTCTGTACTAAGAGTAGGTTGATAACCCACTGCGGAAGGCATTCTACCTAATAAAGCAGATACTTCTGATCCTGCTTGGACGAAACGAAAAATATTGTCGATGAATAGAAGGACATCTTGTTTATTAATATCCCGAAAATATTCTGCCATAGTTAGGGCAGTTAAACCAACTCTCATCCGAGCTCCCGGCGGTTCATTCATTTGACCATAGACTAGAGCTACTTTAGATTCTGAAATCTTTTTTTCATTAATCACTCCAGATTCTTTCATTTCCTTATAGAGATCATTTCCTTCACGAGTACGTTCCCCTACTCCACCAAATACCGATACGCCTCCATGACCTTTAGCAATGTTGTTGATCAATTCCATAATAAGTACTGTTTTACCTACTCCAGCTCCCCCAAATAATCCGATTTTCCCTCCACGGCGATAAGGAGCTAAAAGATCCACCACTTTAATACCTGTTTCAAAGATCGATAATTTTGTATCTAATTCTATAAAAGCAGGTGCAGATTTATGAATAGGAAATTTTGTACTAGTATCTACAGGGCCTAAATTATCAATAGGCTGCCCAAGAACGTTCAAAATTCGTCCGAGGGTAGCTTCACCAACTGGAACACTTAGAGGAGCTCCTGTATCAATAACTTTCATTCCTCTCATTAGACCATCTGTAGTACTCATAGCTACAGCTCTAACTCGATTCTCTCCTAATAATTGTTGTACTTCACAAGTAACATCAACATCCTGACCGTCAGTATCTTGATCTTTAACTACCAAAGCGTTATAAATATTAGGCAACTCCCACGGAGCAAAAGCGACATCTAATACTGGGCCAATAATTTGAACGATATGTCCTATTTTTTTTTCTTCCGTATCCATAATTATAATAAAATGAAATTTTTTGTAATTTTTTCTTCTTTTTTTTTTTTTACATAGTAATAATTTGAGTAACAAAATGAAAATCGATATTCAATAGCAAAGTAGATTGATTAATTCAATTAAGAGAAAAACTTGATTTTTTCCAGCCAGATAGATTTCTGTTTTTATACCCTTTTATGAATGAACTATGCCTATTCACATCTAGGATTTACATATACAACAGATATTACTGTCAACAGGTAAATCAAATCAATATTTTCATTTTAACTAAGAAATATATTTACTGTCAAGAAGAAAATCAAATCAATATTTTGATTTGAATTAAGAAATAGATTCTTCGAAATTAATAAAAAAATTTCTTAAAATAGAAACTTCAAAAAAAAGAATTAGGATTGGATTGGGTTGCACTATATATATTAAAGAGTATATAATAATAATATATTTGGTGTATCAAATACATGGTCTAATAAAATAATGAACCATGTTAACATAAAATTTGAACGAGTTGATTTGATCTTACTTGATTCTCTTTAAAAATATTTTTGGAAAAGGTTTCATTTACACTTGCT